AGTTAAATTTAAATTTTTATTAAAAAATATTTTTATAAACATAAATTTAAATATTTAAGATAGGATTTGTCAAAATAAATAAGATTTTTAAAATTCAATTTTTTTGCATTTTTTTGCATTTTTTTGCATTTTTTTGCATTTTTTTTTAGAAAATTTGAGACCTGTTTTTTTACTTTTTTCTTATTAACTCAATAGAATTAAAAGCAATGTTAAGAATTATTGAAAAAAAAAAGTAAAATTTTTTTTATTAATATATAAAAATTAAATTAATTAAATTATTAATTTAAAATTATATATTAAATTATTTTATTGTTTTTAATTTTTAATTATATATTAATATATTATAATACTATATATTTATAAATATACATAAATAATAAATTGTTAGAGAGATTTATAAATCAAATAGAACCTATAGATTACATATTATTTAATATAAATTATAAGATCTTATATTGAAAATAGAAAAAAAGAAATATTAATAATTTAATAAATTATTATGATAAAATAATAGTATAAATATATTATATATATATAAATAAATAATCCTAATTATAAAAAATAATAATAATAAATTAAATATTAATTTTTTTTTTGATTAAATAATTATTAATATTTAAATCTAATTTATTAATTATTAATCAATTTAATTTTTATATAATAATAATAATAATAATAAAAAGAAAAAAAGCTACTTAATTTAATAAGTAACTAAATTTTAGTATGATTAAAATATTTAAATTAATTAAATAATTATTTATTTTAACTATAAATTAAAAATAAAATTTATTTTAATTTTTTAGTATAAAAAATTAAATGTTTATAAAAAAAAATAATTGTAAAAAAATTAGAATTAGTTAATAAAAATTAATTTAAAAAAATTGACTTAATTTTGAAATGTATTTATTTAAATATTTTTGTTATAAATTTAATAAAAAAGTTAAGATAAAAAAATTTTAAAATTTATGGTGATAGGAAATTTCAATTAATGAAAAAAAAATAATTTTTAAATTTTAAAATTTTTAATTTTTTATATTTTAAATATTGGTAAATATGTGTGGTTAATTATTTAAAAGTAATGGGGCATTGGTAAATATTTGTGGTTAATTATTTAAAAGTAATGGGGCATTGGTAAATATGTGTGGTTAATTATTTAAAAGTAATGGGGCATTGGTAAATATGTGTGGTTAATTATTTAAAAGTAATGGGGCATTGGTAAATATGTGTGGTTAATTATTTAAAAGTAATGGGGCATTGGTAAATATGTGAGGTTAATTATTTAAAAGTAATGGGGCATTGGTAAATATGTGTGGTTAATTATTTAAAAGTAATGGGGCATTGGTAAATATGTGTGGTTAATTATTTAAAAGTAATGGGGCATTGGTAAATATGTGTGTGTGGTTAATTATTTAAAAGTAATGGGGCATTGGTAAATATGTGTGGTTAATTATTTAAAAGTAATGGGGCATTGGTAAATATGTGTGGTTAATTATTTAAAAGTAATGGGGCATTGGTAAATATGTGTGGTTAATTATTTAAAAGTAATGGGGCATTGGTAAATATGTGAGGTTAATTATTTAAAAGTAATGGGGCATTGGTAAATATGTGTGGTTAATTATTTAAAAGTAATGGGGCATTGGTAAATATGTGTGGTTAATTATTTAAAAGTAATGGGGCATTGGTAAATAGTTAAGATTATAGATTTTTGTTTGAATTTTCTATAACTTTTAAATTTTTCATGGGCAGGATAAAATAAGTGTTTAATAAAAAATATTTTTAAAAAAATTTAATTTTAGTTTTAAAATTAAATATTATTATTTATTAAATATAAATTTTATTTAAGAGGAAAAAGTAGTAATTAGAATTAATTATTAAGGAAATTTAGAATTAGAAAATATAATAGTATTAACTTAATTTGTGCCAGCAGTTGCGGTTATACAAATAATACAATTTAATTTTATTAATATTAATTAATTTTTATAAATTAATTTTATTTAAAAATTTATTAAGTGAAATTTTAAATTTTTAAAAAATTATTTTTTTAAAATGAAGTTAATAAAATTTAGTATTAAACTAGGATTAGATACCCTATTATTTAAAAGATATATAAAAATATTGAATGATTATAAGATATATTCTTTAAAATTAAAAATTTTGGCGGTATTTTAGTCTTTTCAGAGGAACCTGTTCTATAAATGATAATCCACGATTTAATTTACTTTTTTTTTTAATTTATATATCGTCGTAATTAAATATTTTTATAGAATTTAAATATTTAAGATTTTTAATTTGAATATAAATCAGATCAAGATTTAGTTTATAAAAAAGTAGAAATGGGTTACATTAAATATATTTTTAGATTAATTATATTATTATAATTATAAAATTGGATTTGAAAGTAAATTTAATTAATTTATTAATTTGATTTAGCTCTAAAATATGTACATATTGCCCGTCGCTTTCATTTAATGTGAAATAAGTCGTAACAAAGTAGATTTACTGGAAAGTGAATCTAGATTCAAATTAGAGCTTGATTAAAAAGCATTTTATTTACATTAAAAAGTTAATTGTGAAATTCAATTTAATTTGAAATTAAATTATTATTTAAATTAAAAATTTAGTTGCTTATTAAATTAAGAAAAATATTATTTTATTATTTTATAGAAAAAATTTAATTTTATTATAGTTTAAAAGTATTGAAAAAGAAATTTTTAATTTTTAAAAAGAAAAATTTAATTTTTGTACCTTGTGTATCAGGGTTTATTAAATTAATAAAAATATTTTTATTTCTCGAATTTAAAAGATCTAATAAATTATGATTATTATTGTAAAATAACTAAAATTTAATATTTTATTAGTAATGAAATGTTTTTCGTTTTTAAATATATCTAGTTTTTTAAGAAATTAATTTAATTAATTTATTATAAATATATTTTTGTTTAAATAATTTTATATTAATAATAAAAAATATTTTTAGGGATTAGCTTAAAATTTGATTTTTATTAAAAATTTAAAAAATTATAAAATTAGGATTAAAAATTTCCAAATTTTAAAGTATGTTATTATTTATTATGGTGCAATAATTTTTTTATTTTTTATAAATATTTTATTAAAATATAAATTTAAATTTTAATGATTTAGAAATTATGATAGAATTAGTAAATTATAATGTAAAATTTTAATATTTATTAGATTTTATAAAGGAATTCGGCAAATTATTTTTTACCTGTTTATTAAAAACATGTCTTTTTGTAAAAATATAAAGTCTAACCTGCCCTATGAAAATTTAAATGGCCGCGGTATATTAACCGTGCTAAGGTAGCATAATCATTAGTTTTTTAATTGAAAGCTGGAATGAAGGGTTGGATAAAAAAATAACTGTCTCTATAAAAATGATTGAATTTTATTTTTAAGTTAAAAAGCTTAAATTTTTTTAAAAGACGAGAAGACCCTATAGAGTTTAATATAAAATATAATTATTTTTTTTAGTATTTATTTAAATAATTAGATTTTATATTTAGTTGGGGTGATTGAAAAATTAAATAAACTTTTTTTGTATAAAAATATATTTTTATAAATAATTGATCCAAAAATTTTGATTATAAGATAAAATTACCTTAGGGATAACAGCGTGATTTTATTAGAGAGTTCTTATTGATAATAAAGATTGCGACCTCGATGTTGGATTAAAATTTATAATTGGTGCAGAAGCTATATTATTAAGTCTGTTCGACTTTTAAAATTTTACATGATCTGAGTTTAAACCGGTGTAAGCCAGGTTGGTTTCTATCTTTAATAAATTTATATATTTTAGTACGAAAGGACCAATTATATAAATAATATTTTAAAATTGAATAATAAATATTATTTTGGCAGATTAGTGCAATAGATTTAGAATCTTTATATGTAGTTATACAAATAATACTTGTTATTAAAAGATTTATTAATAATTTTTATTTCTACTTTATTATTATTAATTTGTGTATTAGTAAGAATTGCTTTTTTAACTTTATTAGAACGAAAAGTTTTAGGGTATATTCAAATTCGTAAAGGGCCAAATAAAGTTGGATTTTTAGGTTTAATTCAACCTTTTAGAGATGCTATTAAATTATTTACTAAAGAGCAAATATACCCATTTATATCTAATTTTAATTTATATTATTTTTCTCCTTTAATAAATTTATTTTTGTCATTATTTTTATGAATTTGTATACCTTTTATTTCAGTAAATATTAGATTTAATTTAAGAATTTTATTTTTTTTATCAATTTCTAGTTTAAGAGTTTATACAATTATATTAGCTGGTTGATCTTCAAATTCTAATTATTCTTTATTAGGAAGATTACGTTCTGTTGCTCAAACTATTTCTTATGAGGTAAGATTAGCATTAATTTTAATATCTTATTTATTTTTGATTATAAGATTAAATATGATTGATTTTATAAAATATCAGGAGTATATTTGGTTTTTATTTTTAATATTTCCATTATGTTTAATATGACTTGTTTCTAGATTAGCTGAAACTAATCGAACTCCCTTTGATTTTGCAGAAGGTGAATCAGAATTAGTTTCTGGATTTAATGTAGAATATAGAAGAGGAGGATTTGCTATAATTTTTTTAGCTGAATATGGTAATATTTTATTTATAAGAATAATGTGTTGTTTATTATTTTTAGGAGGAAATATTTTATCTTATTTATTTTTTATTAAATTAGGATTTATTTCTTTTTTTTGATTATGGGTTCGTGGAACTTTACCACGTTATCGTTATGATAAATTAATATATTTAGCTTGAAAAAGGTATTTACCAATTTCTTTAAATTATTTAATGTTTTTTTTTAGAATAAAAATATTTATTTTTATTCTATTGATTTAGTTAATTATTTTTAGTATAAGTTAATAGAAATTTTTATTTCTTTTTTTTACTTTCAAAGTAAATACTTTAACAAGTTCATTAACTATTTATAAATAATTGAATCTCAAAATTTATTTATTAATGGATTAATAATATAATATAAAAAGTAAATAATAGTTAAAATTTGTCCAGTTAAAATATAAGGATCTTCTACTGGACGAGCTCCAATTCAAGTTAATAAAATTACAATTGAAAGTAAAGATCAAAATAAAAATTTATTTATTGGATAAAATTGAGTTCTTGAATATTTTTTTTTGTTAGAAAATGGTAAGATATAAAGAATAGCAATTGATAAAACAAGAGCAATTACTCCTCCTAATTTATTAGGAATTGAACGTAAAATTGCATATGCAAATAAAAAATATCATTCAGGTTGAATATGGACTGGAGTTACTAAAGGATTTGCTGGAATGAAATTATCAGGATCTCCAAGTAAGTAAGGATTATATAATGTTAAAAATACTAATAAAAATGTTATAATTAATGCTCCTAAAATATCTTTAAAAGTAAAATAAGGATGAAATGGAATTTTATCAATATCTCTTTTTGTTCCAATTGGATTTCTTGAACCTGTTTGATGTAGATATAATAAGTGAATAATTATTAAGGCAAATACAATAAATGGTAAAATGAAATGAAATGTAAAAAATCGAGTTAATGTAGCATTATCAACAGCAAATCCTCCTCAAATTCATTGAACAAGTAAATTTCCTAAGTATGGAATTGCTGATAGTAAATTAGTAATTACTGTGGCTCCTCAAAATGATATTTGTCCTCAAGGAAGAACATATCCAAGAAAAGCTGTTGCTATTGTAATAAAAAAAATTGTTACTCCAATTATTCATGTTTCTATTATATTATAAGATCTATAATAAATTCCTCGTCCAATATGAATATATAAACAAATAAAAAAAAATGATGCCCCATTAGCATGTAAAGTTCGAATTAATCATCCGTAATTTACATCACGGCAAATATGGGCTACTCTATTAAATGCTAATTCAATATTTGGACAGTAATGTATGGCTAAAAATAATCCTGTAAAAATTTGAATTATTAAACATAAACCTAAAAGTGAACCAAAGTTTCATATTGTGGAAATATTTGAAGGTCTTGGAAAAATAATTAATGAATTGTTAATAATTTTTAATAGTGGGTTGGTTTTTCGAATTGGTATTAACATTAAAATTTTTGTCGTAAAGAACCATAGTTAATATTAGTAATTTTAACTACAGCAATTAAAGTAATAAATAAGTAAATAATAATAATTAATATTATTAAATAATTTGGTTTATTAAAGTATTTGATTATTGATAAATTATGAAAATATATTAAATTTTGGGAATTTATATCAAAAATTTGGTTATTTATATTTAAATAAAATTTATCTATTAATAAAATAATTATATATAATATAAGAAGAGTTATTAAAAATGATAGTTTAGGATTAATTTTAAATTTTTCATTTGAAGCAATTCTTGTTATATAAATAAATAAAATTAATATTCCTCCTACTATAATTAAAAATAAAATATATGAGTATCAAAAATTAATATTTATTAATCCTGAAATTAAAGCAGTTAAAATTGTTTGAATTAATAAAATAAAGCCACATGTTAATGGATGATTTATAAATAAAAATAATAATGATAATATTATTATTAAAGGTAAAAATATATAAATATCAGATATTAGTTTATGAAAAATATTAATTTTGGAGATTAAAGATAAATATTATTTATATCTGAAGTTTTAAAAGATTAACTTATTTTTGATTTACAAAATCAATATTTTTTTTAAATTATTAAAACTTAATGTTAATATTTTTAATTTTTTTAATATTTTTTTCAGGAGCTATAAGATTTGTTTTAAATCGAAAACATTTATTATTAATATTGTTGAGATTAGAATTTGTTGTTATTTCTTTATATTTGAATTTATTTGTTTATTTAAGAATGATAAATTATGAATATTTTTTTTCAATAATTTTTTTATCAATTAGAGTATGTGAAGGAACATTAGGTTTATCAATTTTAACTCTAATGGTTCGTGTTCATGGAAATGATTATGTAATAACTTTTTCTTCTTTATGATAAAATTAGTTTTAAGTTTATTTATATTGATTCCAATAAGTTTAATAAATAAGTTTTGGTTAGTTCAATGATTTTTTTTTCTTTTAAGATTTATTTTTTTATTTTTTTATAGAAGATTTTATTTTACATTTCAATTAAGATATTTTTTAGGTATAGATTTATTATCTTATGTTATAATTTTATTAAGTTTTTGAATTTGTAGTTTAATAATTTTAGCTAGGAGAAAATTATTTATAAATAAAAATTATTCTAATTTGTTTCTTTTGGTTTTAATTTTTTTAATATTTAGATTATTTGTAACTTTTTCATCTATGAATTTATTTGTATTTTATTTATTTTTTGAAATTAGGTTAATTCCTACTTTAATATTAATTATTGGTTGAGGGTATCAACCAGAACGGTTAGATGCAGGAATTTATTTATTATTTTATACTTTATTAATATCTTTACCTATAATAATTATAATTTTTTATTTAAGAGAAAAATTTTATTTAGTAACTTTTTTATTTTTGGATCAAAATTTAGATTCTTTATTTATATATTTATGTACAAATTTAGTATTTTTTGTTAAAATTCCAATATTTTTTTTACATTTATGATTACCTAAAGCTCATGTTGAAGCTCCAGTTTCTGGATCAATAATTTTAGCTGGAATCATACTAAAATTAGGGGGTTATGGGTTAATACGATTTATGGTTTTATTTAAAAATTTTATTTTTAATAGAAATTTATTTTTTTTAAGGATTTCATTAATTGGGGGATTTTTTGTATCTTTAATTTGTATTCGTCAAAGAGATATAAAATCATTAATTGCTTATTCTTCTGTTTCTCATATAGGTTTAGCTTTTAGAGGTATTTTGACTTTTAATTTTTGAGGTTCTTATGGTTGTTTAGTAATAATAGTTGCTCATGGTTTATGTTCATCAGGTTTATTTTGTTTAGCGAATATTATATATGAACGAATTCATAGGCGAAGATTATATCTTAATAAAGGTTTATTAAATATTATTCCTTCATTAAGATTATGATGATTTCTTTTAGTTTCTTCAAATATAGCAGCTCCTCCTTCTTTTAATTTATTAGGGGAAATTATATTAATTAATTCAATTATTGGGTATTCTTCTTTTAGAATAATTTTTTTATCATTAATATCTTTTTTTAGAGCAGTTTATTCTTTATTTTTATATTCATATACTCAACATGGTAATTTTTATGCAGGAATTTTTGCATTTTTTTATATTTATATACGTGAATTTTTATTATTGTTTTTACATTGATTTCCTTTAAATATTTTATTTTTAAAAATAGAATTATTAGTTCAATGAATTTATTTAGTTAGTTTAATATAAAATATTGATTTGTGGTATCAAAGATATTTAGTTATACTAAATTATTAGTGTTTCTTTTTTTCTTCTATTTTTAATTTTAAGAATTTCATTTTTAAGTTTTTCTTTGTATTTTTTAATTTTTAATATAATTTATATTTTAGAATGATTAATTATTTCAGTAAATTCGATAAATTTTATATTTGTAATTTTATTAGATTGAATATCTTTAATATTTATAAGATTTGTTTTATTTATTTCTTCAATAGTAATTTTTTATAGGGAAGAATATATATCAGGTGATTTAAATAAGAATCGATTTATTTTATTAGTAGTAATATTTGTTTTATCAATAATAATATTAATTATTAGACCAAATTTAGTTTCTATTCTTTTAGGTTGAGATGGATTGGGATTAGTTTCTTATTGTTTAGTAATTTATTATCAAAATATTAAATCATTTAATGCAGGAATATTAACAGCTCTTTCTAATCGAATTGGTGATGTTGCTTTATTAATAGTAATTGCTTGAATATTAAATTATGGTGATTGAAATTTTATTTTTTATTTAGAAATTATAAAAGATGATAAAATTATACAATTAATTGGAATATTAATAATTTTAGCTGCAATAACAAAAAGTGCTCAAATTCCTTTTTCTTCTTGATTACCTGCTGCTATAGCAGCTCCTACACCTGTTTCTTCTTTAGTTCATTCTTCAACTCTTGTTACAGCTGGAGTTTATTTATTAATTCGTTTTAATTTTTTAAATGAATCTTTAATATTAGTTTTGGTTTTTATTTCTTCAATAACTATATTTATATCAGGACTTGGTGCTAATTTTGAATTTGATTTAAAAAAAATTATTGCTTTATCAACTTTAAGTCAATTAGGTTTCATAATATCTATTTTAGCCTTAGGAGATTATAAGTTAGCTTTTTTTCATTTATTAATTCATGCTATTTTTAAAGCTTTATTATTTATATGTGCAGGAAATATTATTCATAATTTAGGTAATTGTCAAGATATTCGTTATATAGGTGGTTTAATTAAACAGTTACCTTTAACTTGTACTTATTTAAATATTTGTAATTTGTCATTATGTGGTTTACCATTTATATCTGGTTTTTATTCAAAAGATTTAATTGTTGAATTTATATCAATAAATTATTTAAACATTTATATTTATATAATTTTTTTTATTTCAATTGGTTTAACAGTTTCTTATAGTTTTCGTTTAGTTTATTATTCTTTAACTGGAAACTATAATTTTTTATCTTTGAGAATAATGAGTGAAATAAGTTATATTATATTAAAAGGGATAAGAGGATTAATTTTATTTGTAGTTTTCAGAGGAAGAATATTTTCTTGGTTAATTTTTTCAGTTCCTTATTATATTTGTCTACCTTTAATTATAAAAATAATAACTTTATTTATAATTAGAATTGGAATTTGGTTAGGATATGAATTATCAAAATTTAAAATTTCTTATAATTCTTTAAGAATAAAATATTTATCATTTTCATTATTTTTAAGTTTAATATGAAATATACCTGTTTTATCAACTTTAGGTATTAATTATTATCCTATTTATTTTGGAAAAATTTATACAAAATTATTTGATCAGGGTTGATTAGAATATTATGGAGGATTAAATTTAGTTAATTCTTTAAAAAAATTATCAATTATACAAGTTTTATCTTTAAATCATATTAAAATTTATTTAATAATATTAATTTTTTGATTGGTATTTTTATTAATAATTTTTTACTTAAATAGCTTATAAAGAGTTTAATATTGAAGATATTAAGGAAGGTTTAACCTTTTAAGTATTTATAAAATAAAATTTAATTTTACAATGAAAATGTAATGTTTTTATTAAACTATATAAATAGAAGTAAAAACAAAATTTCATTGCTTAAGAATTAAGTTAGAAGCTTATTCTTGAATTTCTTACTTCTTTAATTGGAGAATTCTCAATTTTATCATTAACAGTGATATACCTCTAAATTTGGTTTCAATTAAAAATAAGGATTAAAAAATCAAATTTTTAGGTCGAAACTAAATGCAAAATTTGCTTCTTATTTTAAGATAAATTGATATTAATCAATATATTTTAAATGCAACTTAAATGTTAATTTAACTATTATCCTAATTTTTTCAATTTAATGCTCCTTGATTTCATTCATGATATAATCCAACTAATAAAATAATTAAGAAGAAAATTATAACTAAGTTAAATTTTATGATATTTGAGAATTTTATGATTAAAATTATTGGAATTAAAAGAGAAATTTCTACATCAAAAATTAAAAAAATAATAGCAATTAAGAAAAATTGTAATGAAAAAGGTAAACGAGCAGAAGTTTTTGGATCAAATCCACATTCAAAGGGTCTTCTTTTTTCTCGGTCATAAAATCTTTTTTTTGAAGTTAGATTAAGGATAATTGTTAAAATTATCAAAATTATTATAATTATTATTGTTAGATATAATAAAATTTTAATTATTTATACTAAAATTTAGATTTTTTGATTGGAAGTCAAATATAATATATTATATTATATAAATTATCTACCTCATCAGTAGATAGAAATATAAAGGAATAATCAGACTACATCAACAAAGTGTCAGTATCATGCAGCTGCTTCAAATCCAAAGTGGTGAATAGATGAAAAATGATTTAAATAAAGACGAATTAAACAAACAAATAAAAATATTGTTCCAATAATTACATGTAATCCATGAAAACCTGTTGCTATAAAAAATGATGAACCATAAATTGAGTCAGAAATTGTAAATGAAGCTTCAATATATTCATATCCTTGAAGAATAGTAAAATAAATTCCTAAAATTACAGTTAAAGTTAATCTTTGAATTCTTTGTCTATAATTATTTTCTATTAAACTATGATGTGCTCATGTGACAGTTAATCCAGAGGTTAATAAAATTAAAGTATTTAATAAAGGGATTTCTAAAGGATTAAAAGTTTGAATTCCTTTTGGTGGTCATAATATTCCTAATTCAATAGTTGGAGTTAATGATCTATGAAAAAATCCTCAAAAGAAAGAAATAAAAAAAAATACTTCAGAAGTAATGAATAGAATTATTCCTCAACGTAATCCTTTAGTAACAATAAAAGTATGTAGACCTTGATAAGTTCCTTCTCGAACTACATCTCGTCATCATTGGTATATAATTAATAAAGTAATTGTTAAACCAATTAATAATAAATTATTATTAAATAAATGAAATCATTTGATTAGTCCTATTATTGTTGTTATAGCACCTAAAGCTCCTAATAAGGGTCAAGGTCTAATATCAACTAAATGAAATGGATGATTTTTATGTGTTGACATTAATTAACTTCTCTAGAGTATAAAGTTCTTAAAACAGCAAAAACATAAGATTGAATTATTGAAACTGCAGTTTCTAATGTTAATAAAAGAATTTGAGTAATAATTAAAATATTAAGTATTAAAAGATTTATTATTGGTCCAGTATTTCCAAGTAAAGTTATTAATAAATGACCAGCAATTATATTAGCAGATAATCGAATAGCTAATGTTCCTGGACGAATAATATTTCTAATTGTTTCAATACAAACTATAAATGGTATAAGAATTGGTGGAGTTCCTTGTGGAACTAGGTGTGCTAATATATGAATTGTATTATTAATTCATCCATAAATTATAAAACTTAGTCATAAAGGTAAAGCTAGTCTTAATGTTATAGTTATATGACTTGTTCTTGTAAAAATATAAGGAAATAATCCTAAAAAATTGTTAAATAAAATAATAGAAAATAATGAGATAAAAATTAATGTTCTTCCTTGAGATTTATAATTTCCTAATAAAGTTTTGAATTCTTTATGTAAAGTAAAAATAATTTTTATTCAAATTATATTTATTCGTGAAGGAATTAATCAAAATATTGGAGGAATAATTAATAGTCCAATTATTGTTCTTATTCAGTTTATAGACAAGTTAAAATTAGATGAAGGATCAAAAGATGAAAATAGATTTATTATCATTTTCAGTTATATTTAGTTGAAATTTTTTTAGAATGAAAAGATTTAGATTTATTTAAAAAATTAAAATAGTTTAAGTTATTAAATAAAAAAAAAATTATAATAAAAAAAATTATTAAATTAAGTCAATTTAATGGTATTATTTGTGGGATAAAAAATTATCTTATAGATTATTTCAATTTGACAAATTGATGTTATAAATTTAACTAAATTTTTCATTAGAAATAAACGTTACTTTATTATAAAATGATTTAAAATTCCATTGCTTACTTTCAGCCATCTAATGTTATTAAATTATTTTAGTAATTCATTTAGAAAAATAATTAGGAGAAATTCTTTCGATTACAATTGGTATGAATGAGTGATTGGCTCCACAAATTTCTGAACATTGTCCATAAAATAATCCTGATCGATTTAAAGTAAATCTAACTTGATTTAATCGGCCAGGAGTAGCATCAATTTTTACTCCTAAAGAAGGAATTGTTCAAGAATGAATTACATCAGCTGCAGTTACTAATAATCGAATATTTGATTCAAATGGTAAAATAACTCGATTATCAACATCTAATAAACGAAAATTGAAGTTATTAATTTCATTAGTTGGAATTATATAAGAATCAAATTCAATTTTTTTAAAGTCAGAATATTCATATGATCAATATCATTGATGCCCAATTGTTTTTAATGTAATTATTGGATTATTAATTTCATCTAAAATATAAATTAATCGAAGAGAAGGAATAGCAATAAAAATTAAAATAATAGTTGGTAAAATAGTTCAAATTAGTTCAATTAATTGACCTTCAAGTAAATAACGATGTAAGAATTTATTAAAAAATAAAGTAATTATTAATTGTCCAACAAGGACTGTAATAATTACTAAAATTATTATAGCATGATCATGAAAATAAGATAATTGTTCTATTAAAGGAGATGCTCTATCTTGTAATATTAAATTTTTTCAAGTTGAAATTTCTAATAAAAGGTTAAACTTTATGTTTGGGGTTTAAATCCAATGCACTAATCTGCCATATTAGAAAATAGAAGTTAATTTAGGAAGTTCTGAATATCTATGTTCAGCAGGAGGATTATATTGTAATCATTCAATTGATGAAGTTATTCTTAATGGTCTAATTCTTTTTCGTTGAACAGCAAATCTTTCTCAAAAAATGAATAATAGAAAAGTTACTCTAATTAATGAGATTAAAGATCCAATTGAAGAAATAATATTTCATAAAGTAAAAGTATCTGGATAATCAGAATAACGACGAGGTATTCCTATTAATCCTAAAAAATGTTGAGGGAAAAATGTTAGATTTACTCCAATAAATATAATAAAAAATTGAATTTTTAAGTAAAAATTATTTAAAGTTAAGCCAGTAAATAAAGGGAATCATTGAACAATTCCTGCTATAATAGCAAAGACAGCTCCTATTGATAGAACATAATGAAAATGAGCAACTACATAATATGTATCATGTAATACAATATCAATTGATGAATTAGCTAAAATTACTCCAGTTAATCCACCTACTGTAAATAGAAAAATAAATCCTAAAGCTCATAAAGTTGAGGGTCTATAATTAATTAAAGTACCATGGTATGTAGCTAATCATCTGAAAACTTTAATTCCTGTAGGAACAGCAATAATTATAGTAGCTGAAGTAAAATATGCTCGAGTATCTACATCTATACCTACTGTAAATATATGATGTGCTCAAACAATAAAACCTAAAAATCCAATTGCTATTATTGCATAAATTATCCCTAGTATTCCAAATGTTTCTTTTTTTCTTCTTTCTTGACTAACAATATGAGAAATTATTCCAAATCCTGGTAAAATTAAAATATAAACTTCTGGGTGTCCAAAGAATCAAAATAAATGTTGGTATAAAATTGGATCACCACCTCCTGCTGGGTCAAAAAATGAAGTATTTAAGTTTCGATCTGTTAATAATATTGTAATTGCTCCAGCTAGAACTGGTAATGATAATAGAAGTAAAATAGCTGTAATTATAACAGCTCAAACAAATAAAGGTATACGATCTATAGATATTCCTCTTGGACGTATATTAATAATAGTTGTAATAAAATTAATAGCTCCTAAAATTGAAGAAATACCTGCTAAATGAAGTCTAAAAATTGCTAAATCTACAGAAGCTCCTCCATGAGCAATATTAGATGATAATGGAGGATAAACAGTTCATCCTGTTCCTGCTCCTCTTTCAACAATTCTTCTTATAATTAATAAAAATAATGATGGGGGCAACAATCAAAATCTTATATTATTTATTCGAGGAAAAGCTATATCAGGAGCTCCAATTATTAATGGAACTAATCAGTTTCCGAATCCACCAATTATAATTGGCATTACTATAAAGAAAATTATAATAAATGCATGAGCTGTAACAATGACATTATAAATTTGATCATTTCCAATTAATGAACCTGGTCTTCCTAATTCTGTTCGAATTAAAATTCTTAGAGAAGTTCCAACTATTCCAGCTCAAATTCCAAAAATAAAATATAAAGTTCCAATATCTTTATGATTAGTAGAAAATAATCATTTGTTCGGTAAAATGGCTGAGTTATAAGCAATAAATTGTAAATTTATTTACGAATTAGATTCTTTTACCAAGTCTTATATTCAATAATGATTTTAAATTGCAAATTTAAAGGTAAAGTAATTTTAAGGCTTAGACAAAATCTATTTTTAACTTTGAAGGTTAAGAGTTTAATTTAACTTAAATCCTTAAAGAATATTTAAAATTCTTGTACACAGGATTAAGCTTAGTAATGTTATTAAATTTATAAAAATTAAAAAATAATTATTGATAATTCTAATTTTTAGAATTGTTTCTCTTGATGATACAGTCAAAGTTGAAAGAGTAATACGAATATAAAAAAATAAGGTAATTAAACTAAAAACAATCAAAATGAATCTTAAAAAATAAAAATTATTATTGATTAAATTTATTATTGTTAATCATTTTGGTAAAAATCCTAAAAATGGTGGTAATCCACCTAAAGATATAAAATTTATAATAAAAAATATTTTTATTAATTTATTTGAATTTAAAGTCAAGAATATTTGATTTAAATAAAAAATATTTAATATTTGACAAATTAAAATAATTCTTAAAGAAATTAAAGAGTAAATAATAAAATAAGAGAATCAAATTGTTTTTATATTTATTATACTAGCTAATATTCAAGCAATATGATTAATTGAGGAAAAAGCTATAATTTTTCGTATTCTAATTTGATTAATACCATAAATTCCTCCAATAATTGAAGAAATAATAATAATTGATCTAAAAAATAATGATATTTTAAAATTGTACATAATTAAGATTATAGGTGCAATTTTTTGTCAAGTTAATAAAATTAGAGAATTTATTCAATTTAATCCTTCAATTACTTCAGGAAACCAAGCATGGAATGGGGCTGCTCCTAGTTTAGTTAATAAAGCTGAATTAAGAATTAATATGTAACTAATTTCTAAATTAGAATAGATAAATTCTGAAAACCTAAGTATCATAATTAATGAAAATAAAATTATCGTTGAAGTTAAAGATTGAGTAATAAAGTATTTTAATCTTGCTTCTGCAGGAAATTTATTTAAATGGGATTTTATTAATGGAATTATTCTTAATAAATTAATTTCTAAGCCAATTCATATACTAAATCATGAATTTGCAGAAATTGAGATTAAAGTTCCAATTATTAAAGTATTAAAAAAAAATAATTTATAAAATATAAAAATTAAAAAGAAAAGGATTAAAACCTTTATAAATGGGGTATGAACCCAGTAGCTTTATTAGCTTATCTTTTTACACTTTAATATAAGATGTATATTAATTTTTGATATTAAAAGAAATAGTTAAACTCTATTAAGTGTAAATTATGAAGGTGTAATACACATGATTAACCCTATCAAAATTATCCTTTTTTTCAGGCACTTCATA